AGAGACGACAAAAATCCCCTCCCTTTTATTTTAATATTTCCGGGTTGATTCAACTAATTTTTAAAAATGGGTTGGATAAAGGGGAAGCATTCAAAATTGTAGAGTATACAAAAGAACAAACAAAAAGAGAAGAAAAACAAGAAACCAACAAAAGAAAGGAAAAAGCACGAATAAAAGTCTCAGAGGATTGGAATCGTATTCCATTTGCGCAAGGAATAAGAGGTTGCGTGTTACTAACTCAATCTATTTTTAGAAAATATATTCTATTCCCTTCATTGATAATTGCCAAAAATGTTGGACGTATATTCCTATTGCAACGCCCTGAATGGTCTGAGGATTTCCAAGAATGGAATAAAGAGATCTATATTAAATGCACCTATAATGGTATTCCATTATCCGAAACCGAATTTCCAAAAAATTGGTTGACAGAAGGTATTCAAATAAAAATCATATTTCCTTTCTGTCTGAAACCTTGGCACAAATCGAAACTACGATCCTCTCAGAAAGATCTAATGAAAAAGACAAAAGAAAAAGGTGATTCTTGTTTTTTAACAGTTTGGGGAATGGAAACGGAACTCCCCTTTTGTTCACCCCGAAAAAAACCTTCCTTTTTTAAACCCATTTTAAAGGAATTCGCAAAAAAAATTGGAAAATTTAAAAAGAAGTATTTTCGAGTTCTAACAGTTTTCAAAGTAAAAACAAAATTACTTCGAAAAGTTTCAAAAGAAACAAAAAAATGGGTTATCAAAAGTGTTTTTTTTAGAAAAAGAATAATAAAAGAACTTTCAAAAGTAAATCCAATTCTATTATTTAGATTAAGAGAAGTCGGAGTCGATAAATCAAGCGAAATTAAAGAAGAAAAAGATTCCATAATAAACAATCAAATGATTCACGAATCATTTAGTCAAATTCAAATTGCATCTCCGAGTTGGACAAACTCTTCGTTGACAGAAAAAAAAATGAAGGATCTGGCTGATAGAACAACTACAATTCGAAATCAAATAGAAAGAATCACAAAAGAGAAAAAAAAAGTAACTCCAAGAATAAATAATCTTAGTCCTACAAGTTATAATGCTAAAAAATTAGAAAAACAGCAAATGTTAAAAATGTTAAAAAGAAGAAATGCTCGATTAATCTGTAAATTATCCCCTTTTGTAAAATTTTTCATTGAAAAAATATACACGGATATATTTTTATATATCATTAATATTGCCAGAATAAATACAAAACTTTTTCTTAAATTAACAAAAAAAAGTATTGATAAATCCATTTACAATAATGAAAGAAAACAAGAAAGAATTAATAAAAAAAAGAAAACTACAATTCCGTCTATTTCGAGTATAATTCTAAGAAAGGAACTTGAGAATATTAGTAATATTAAAGCAAATTCACATATTTTTTATGATTTATCCTACGTACCACAACCATATGTATTTTATAAATTAGGAAAAATCCAAGTTATTAACTCGTTAAGATTTGTTGTTCAATATCAACGAATCCCCTTTTTCCTTAAGGCTAAAATAAAGGATTCTTTTGAAACACAAGGAATGCTTGATTCGGAATCAGCAGATAACAAACTTCCGAGTTATGAAATGAATCCATGGAAAAGATGGTTAAGAGGACATTATCAATACCATTTATCTCAGATTGGATGGTCTAGATTAATACCAGAAAAATGGCGAAATACATTTCGTCAGCATCGTATAGCTAAAAAGGGACATTTTAGCAAACGGCATTCATATGAAAAAAACCCATTAATGAATTCCAAAAAACAAAAAAAAATTGAAATATATTCATTATCTAATCAAAAAGATAATTTTCTAAAATACTATCGATCTGATCTTTTATCATATAAATTTATTCATTATGAAAAGAAAACGGAATGCTTTTTTTATGGATCTCCCCTTCAAGGAAATACGAACCAAGAAATTAATTATAACACGCCTAAAAAAAACTTTTTTGATATGCTGAGGAACATCCCTATTCAAAATGATCTAGGAAAGATCCATATGGAAAAACCGGCCGATAGAAAATATTTTGATTGGAAAATTTTGCAATTTGATCTTATACAAAAAGTCGATATTGAGGCCTGGATCATAATCGATACCAATAGGAATCAAAATACTCAAATTCGTACTCAAAATTCTCAAATAATTTCGAAAAAAGATTTTTTTTATCTTAAGATCCCAGAGATCAATTTACCAAACTCTCACAAGGGGTTTTACGATTGGATGGGAATGAATGAAAAAATGCTAAAGCATCCCATATCCAATCTGGAACTTTGGTTCTTCCCAGAATTTTTGTTAATTTATAAGACATATAAAATGAAACCTTGGTTTATACCAAGCAAATTACTTCTTTTAAATTTAAATAGAAGTTCAAATAAAAAGATCAATGAAAAGGGCAATTTTTTGATAGCATCAAATAAAAAGCATCGAAATCAAGAAGAAAAAGAACCGACAAGTCGAGGAGAGCGGAGATCCGTTCTCTCACCCCAAAAAGATATTGAAGAAAATTATGCAAGATCGAACATGAAAAAAGGGAAAAATAAAAAACAATACACGAAAGCAGAACTCCGTTTGTTCATGAAACGTTATTTGCTTTTTCAATTGCGATGGGATGAGACTTTGAATGAAAGACTGATCAATAATATCAATGTATATTGTCTCCTGCGTAAACTGATAGATTCACAAAAAATTACTATATCCTCGATTCAAAAGAAACAACTGAGTTTGGATATAATGATGATTAATAATAATTTAACTCTTTCAGAATTTATGAAGAAGGGAGTATTGATTCTAGAACCCATTCGTCTGTCTGAACAAAAAGATGGGCAATTTATTATGTATCAAACCGTGGGTATTTCGTTGGTTCATAAGAATAAGCATCAAAAATACCAAGAGCAAGGACATGCTTCTAACAATAATTTTGATTTACTTGTTCCCGAAAATATTTTCTCTTTTAGACGTCGTAGAAAATTGAGAATTCTAATTTGTTTCAATTCAAAAAAGAGAAATTATATAGATCCAAATCCGGTATTTTGGAACGTAAAAAACAGCAGCCAAGTTTTACATGACAATAACCATCTTGATAGAGATAAAAATCAATTAATGAAATTAAAGCTCTTTCTTTGGCCTAACTATCGATTAGAAGATTTAGCTTGTATGAATCGTTATTGGTTTGATACCAATAATGGCAGCCGTTTCGGTATGTTAAGGATACAGATGTATCCACGATTGAAAATTTTTTGATAATACACTTTTCTGTATATCCTATACCCTATATATATAATAGGGTATATGAAAGCAAACAAATACACAGATCAGATGTCTTATCTCACATTTCATTCTAGTATCCAATATCAAATGAATAATGTCTGAATTCGATCTCGAAATGAATCAACGGAACCTTCTTTATTTTAGGTCTAAATTCTTCGATCCAAAAATGTACCAACCTTTTCTATTCCTATAGAAAACCAATTCAAAATTGGATTGATTGATTTGAATTCAGGAAATTAGGAGTTCATAAAGAAATTTTGATTAGATTCTTGTATATACCACATTCAAATTAATGGCATTATTATTACTGATCGGTAAAATCCATATCTGTAAAAAGGGCAAGGGGCGTTTTTTTATGGTCCAAAATTCATCGATTTCGATTATTTCTCAAAAAGAAAACAAAGAAACCAGGGGGTCTGTTGAATTTCAAGTATTCAGTTTCACCACTAAAATAAGGAAACTCACTTCACATTTGGAATTGCACAAAAAAGACTTTTCATCTCAGCGAGGTTTGCGAAAAATTTTGGGAAAACGTCAACGACTGCTGGCCTATTTGTCAAAAATAAATAGGGGGCGCTATAAAGAATTAATTGAGGAGTTGGATATTCGAGAGATAAAAACTCGTTAATTTGAAGCGTGAGACCATTTGAGCTTAGTCGTTTAAATTTTGATGAACTTCTTTCTTTTTACTTTCAGCAATGCATGGAAGAATGACTCGAGAAAAACTTATGATTCCACCAACTACAAGAAAAGACCTCATGATAGTCAATATGGGCCCTCACCACCCATCAATGCATGGTGTTCTTCGACTGATCGTTACTCTCGATGGTGAAGATGTTATTAACTGTGAACCAGTATTGGGTTATTTACATAGAGGGATGGAGAAAATTGCGGAAAATCGAACAATTATACAATATTTGCCTTATGTAACACGTTGGGATTATTTAGCTACTATGTTCACAGAAGCAATAACCGTAAACGGGCCCGAACAGCTAGGGAATATTCAAGTACCTAAAAGGGCTAGCTATATCAGAGCTATTATGTTGGAGTTGAGTCGTATCGCTTCCCATTTGTTATGGCTTGGTCCTTTTATGGCAGATATTGGGGCGCAGACTCCTTTCTTCTATATTTTTCGAGAACGAGAATTGATATATGACCTATTTGAAGCGGCTACCGGCATGCGCATGATGCATAATTTTTTTCGTATCGGAGGAGTCGCTGCTGATCTACCTCATGGCTGGATAGATAAATGTTTGGATTTTTGCGATTATTTTTTAACCGGGGTTGCTGAATATCAAAAGCTTATTACACGGAATCCTATTTTTTTAGAACGGGTTGAGGGCGTCGGCATTATTGGCGGAGAAGAGGCACTAAACTGGGGTTTATCGGGACCAACGCTACGAGCTTCCGGAATACAATGGGATCTTCGTAAAGTTGATCGTTATGAGTGTTACGAGGAATTTGATTGGGAGATTCAATGGCAAAAAGAGGGGGATTCATTAGCTCGGTATTTAGTACGAATTGGCGAAATGACAGAATCTATAAAAATTATCCAGCAGGCTCTGGAAGGAATTCCAGGGGGACCCTATGAGAATTTAGAAAGCCGACGCTTTGATAGAATAAAAGACCCTGAATGGAATGATTTTGAATATCGATTTATTAGTAAAAAACCTTCTCCTACTTTTGAATTGTCCAAGCAAGAACTTTATGTAAGAGTCGAAGCACCAAAAGGAGAATTAGGAATTTTTCTGATAGGAGATCGGAGTGTTTTTCCTTGGAGATGGAAAATTAGACCGCCTGGTTTTATCAACTTGCAAATTCTTCCGCAGTTAGTTAAAAGAATGAAATTGGCTGATATTATGACGATACTAGGTAGCATAGATATTATTATGGGAGAAGTTGATCGTTGAAATGATAATTGATACAACAAAAATACAAGCTATCAATTCTTTTTTCAGATTGGGATCCTTAAAAGAAGTCTATGGGATGATATGGATGCTTATCCCTATTTTCATTCTTGTATTAGGAATCACACTAGGTGTACTAGTAATTGTTTGGTTAGAAAGAGAAATATCTGCAGGGATACAACAACGTATTGGACCCGAATACGCGGGTCCTTTCGGAATTCTTCAAGCTTTAGCAGATGGTACAAAACTACTTTTCAAAGAAAATATTCTTCCATCTAGAGGAGATACTCGTTTATTTAGTCTCGGGCCATCCATAGCAGTCATATCCATTTTACTAAGTTATTCAGTAATTCCTTTTAGCTATCGCTTTATTCTAGCCGATCTTAGTATTGGTGTTTTCTTATGGATTGCTGTTTCAAGTCTTGCTCCCGTTGGACTTCTTATGTCGGGATATGGATCAAATAATAAATATTCCTTTTTAGGTGGATTAAGGGCTGCTGCTCAATCAATTAGTTATGAAATACCATTAACCCTATGTGTATTATCAATATCTCTACGTGTGATTCGGTGAGACATAAAATTTCCCCTATTGATTTTCTTTCTAGCAAGAAAGTGAAATGGTTGGAATATCCATTTTTTTATTCATTATTGGGTTGATGAATTAAACCAGATAGTTATATGAGTGAAATAAAACGGCTTAAAATTTTGCTGTTAAAGGAATTGAATCTCATTTCCTATGTACAAGAAGTAAGTCAAAGTAAACATAAGCAGTCAAGACTGTTTATCCCAAGATTGGTTGATTAGTCATTTTGTCTTGAAGCGGGTTCAAAAGATCAACCGTATGGGGTTTTTACTATACTATTACGATAGACGTATTACCCTAAATGAGAGATTCAAAAAAAACGAGTGGATGGTTAGGAAGACCAAGATACACAAAGGAGTAGTAATGGAGATTCTGTAAATTATCCAACAGGATATTTTTTTTATAGAAAAGTAATTCGAATTGGGGCTTTAAGTTGGTAGAAATTCTTAAGAAGTACTCCCCACGATTTCATCCAGAGTATGTTCCTATCCACCAATTAAGTAAATAACTATTAAAAACGACGAAATCTTTTACTTTGGGTAATGTGCCTTTTCTGAGAAAGGAGAATAGGAACGAACTCAAATCCAAAAACGAGAATTGCAAAAAGAGATCTTTTTTTTATTCCTGACTATTTCAATTTTATTTACAGAAATAAAATTCTTGTTATGTAATGCAATATGTAATTCTTTTTCGTAATCAAAAGTGAGAAAATGATAGGTTGAAATATCTATGCGATATTCTCTAAAAAGTATTTTTTCATTCAAGGATAAAGTTATTAATCAACAAAGAAAAATAAAAATTCTTAAAAGATGAGATCAATTCAGAAGCACTTTTTTATTCAAAATCTAGCAGACAGAATTCCATTGGTCTAATTCTAGGCCCTAGGATAATAATTTGATTCTATATAGATCCTACAAACACATCAAGAGAAATAATGTTGAAAGGTCCTTAGATTTATTTCTGACCTATGAGGAGCCGTATGAGGTGAAAATCTCATGTACGGTTTTGTAATAGCGACGGGAACGGTGATGTTAGCGTCGACTAGGATTATCTAACAGTTTAAGTACAGTTGATATAGTTGAAGCGCAATCAAAATATGGTTTTTGGGGATGGAATTTATGGCGTCAACCTATAGGGTTTATTGTTTTTCTGATTTCTTCTCTAGCCGAGTGTGAGAGATTACCTTTTGATTTACCAGAAGCAGAAGAAGAATTAGTAGCAGGTTATCAAACCGAATATTCAGGTATCAAATTTGGTTTATTTTATGTTGCTTCGTATCTAAATCTACTCGTTTCTTCATTATTTGTAACAGTTCTTTACTTGGGGGGTTGGAATCTTTCTATTCCATACCTACTCGTTCCTGAGCTTTTTGACATAAATAAAAGAAGTCAAGTTTTTGGAACAATAATCGGTATCTTTATTACATTAGCTAAAACTTATTTATTCTTGTTCATTTCTATTGCAACAAGATGGACTTTACCGAGACTGAGAATGGACCAACTTTTAAATCTTGGATGGAAATTCCTTTTACCAATTTCTCTCGGTAATCTATTATTAACAACTTCGTCCCAACTTCTTTCACTGTAAAGGAATAGAAATAGAATAGGCTTTTCTTTATAACTTGTCTCAAACAAGAGAAAGAAAAAAGTAAAATTATTTATAGATATTCAGATATGTTCCCTATGCTAACTCAGTTCTTAAACTCCGGTCAACAAACAATACGAGCTGCCAGGTACATTGGTCAAGGTTTCATGATCACCTTGTCCCACGCGAATCGTTTACCTGTAACTATTCAATACCCCTACGAAAAATTGATCACATCCGAACGTTTCCGGGGCCGAATCCACTTTGAATTTGATAAATGCATTGCTTGTGAAGTATGTGTTCGTGTATGTCCTATAGATCTACCTGTTGTAGATTGGAAATTGCAAACTGATATTCGAAAGAAACGATTACTTAATTACAGTATTGATTTTGGAATCTGTATATTTTGCGGTAATTGCGTTGAGTATTGTCCAACAAATTGTTTATCAATGACTGAAGAATATGAACTTTCTGCCTATGATCGTCACGAATTGAATTATAATCAAATTGCTTTAGGTCGGTTACCGGTATCAATAATTGAAGATTACACAATTCGAACAATTTCTTTGAATTTACCTCAAATAAAAAATGTATAAAACCTTCTATTCACAAAACATTTACAAATTCAAATCACAAAAGCTTTATAGGTTTTGGATCTAAAGAAAGGAATGAGGTTTTTGCTTGGTCAATACAAAAGAACGGCTGGTCGGTGAAAATCGCGGCTTATTTTTGATTAAAAATGGATTTCTATTCGAATAATGATTTGAAAATAGAAAGTTTGAACCTCTGCTTGGATTGCTTCGATAATAAGAGTAGTCCAATAACTGTATTTACATCAATCCAAATCAACACCCGTTCCAATTTCATTCAATTAAGAAGTATCCTAAAAAAAAAAGGATAACTTCGTTTTTCCTGGTCAGGTCAAAAAAGGCATGAAATATTTCGATTTTTTTTATAAAATCAAATGGATTTACCTGGACCAATACATGATTTCCTTTTAGTCTTTCTGGGATTGGGTCTTATATTAGGAAGTCTGGCAGTAGTATTACTTCCGAATCCAATTTATTCGGCCTTTTCGTTGGGATGGGTTCTTTTTTGTATATCCTTATTCTATATTCTATCCAACTCCTATTTTGTAGCTGCTGCGCAGCTCCTTATTTATGTAGGAGCTATAAACGTTTTAATCATTTTTGCTGTGATGTTCATGAATGGGTCAGAATATTACAAAGATTTTCATCTTTGGACCGTTGGGGATGGAGTTACTTCACTAGTTTGTACAAGTCTTTTTATTTCACTAATTACTACTATTCCAGATACGTCCTGGTATGGGATCATTTGGACTACAAAATCAAATCAGATTCTAGAACAAGATTTGATAAGTAATAGTCAACAAATTGGAATTCATTTAGCAACAGATTTTTTTCTTCCATTTGAACTCATTTCAATAATTCTTTTAGTCGCTTTAATAGGTGCTATTGCTATAGCTCGTCAATAAGAAATCTTTAAAATGAGTAATTCAAATAGAATCAACGCAAAAGGAATGTTATAATTCGTTAATTTGAATTTCTGTCTAAAAAAATAGAATAAAAAGACTTTAATTTTATATTGATCTCTTACCAATCTATTCCATTATTCCATATTTCTTAGAATCGAATCGATTGAATTATTGTTCAGATTAAAAATGAATCAAAATTGATAAGGGGTTGGTTAATGATGCTCGAACATATACTTGTTTTGAGTGCTTACTTATTTTCTATTGGGATCTATGGATTAATCACAAGTCGAAATATGGTTAGAGCCCTTATGTGTCTTGAACTTATATTAAATTCAGTTAATATCAATTTTGTCACATTTTCTGATATTTTTGATAATCGTCAATTAAGAGGAGATATTTTCTCAATTTTTGTTATAACTATTGCAGCCGCTGAAGCAGCTATCGGATCGGCTATTGTTTCATCAATTTATCGTAACAGAAAATCAACTCGTATTAACCAATCCAATTTGTTGAATAAATAGTATTAATCATATAAATGCGAATTTTGAATATTAATAAATAAATTAAAATTCGCATTAGCGGGTTTGATATGTCTATAGTAGGGTATAATCGTAGTTGCAAAAACATAAGAAATCAAAGTATTTTGGCCCTCCCTCATAAATCAATTCGGAAGTAAATTGATTCTTATCACTCATTGATTCGTCTGGTATCTAACTATAGGATTCATTTATAAGTTAGTTTACTAGACCGAAAATTTATGGCGTTCAAAAACGTATAGATCCAATGTCACATTCAGTAAAGATTTATGATACATGTATAGGATGTACTCAATGTGTCCGGGCGTGCCCCACGGATGTATTAGAAATGATACCCTGGGACGGATGTAAAGCTAAACAAATCGCCTCTGCTCCAAGAACCGAGGACTGTGTTGGTTGTAAGAGATGTGAATCCGCCTGTCCAACGGATTTTTTGAGCGTTCGGGTTTATTTATGGCATGAAACAACTCGCAGTATGGGTCTAGCTTATTGATACATTCCATAAAAATCTACTTGAATCCATTTTCTTTTTTTTTTATCGAAAAAATCCGTGCTCAATTCAATTTGATTTTGAGCACGGATTTTTCTGGCCCAAGTGTATCTTGTCTTTACCACGAACCATTTTCCTTGCTTAACAATAATTGTAGTTTTACCAATATTTGTGGGTTGCTTCATTTTTTTTCTTCCACACAGGGGAAATAGAGTAATACGCTGGTATACTATATGTATGTGTATATTAGAACTTCTTCTAACGACTTATGCATTCTGCTATCATTTTCAATCGGATGATCCACTAATTCAACTAATGGAGGATTATAAATGGATCCATTTTTTGGATTTCCATTGGAGATTAGGAATAGACGGACTCTCTATAGGACCCATTTTACTGACGGGATTCATCACCACTTTAGCTACTTTAGCGGCTTGGCCGGTTACTCGAGATTCTCGATTATTTCATTTCCTGATGTTAGCAATGTACAGTGGGCAAATAGGATTATTTTCTTCTAGAGATCTTTTACTTTTTTTCCTCATGTGGGAGTTAGAATTAATTCCTGTTTATCTACTTGTATCGATGTGGGGAGGAAAAAAACGTCTGTACTCAGCTACAAAATTTATTTTGTACACGGCGGGGGGTTCTGTTTTTCTTTTAATGGGAGTTCTGGGTATCGGTTTATATAGTTCTACTGAACCAACATTAAATTTTGAAATATTAGCCAACCGGTCCTATCCTGTGAACTTGGAAATACTATTTTATATTGGATTTTTTCTTGCTTTTGCTGTCAAATTGCCAATCATACCCCTACATATATGGTTACCCGATACCCATGGAGAAGCACATTATAGTACTTGTATGCTTCTAGCCGGAATCTTATTAAAAATGGGAGCGTATGGATTAGTTCGGATCAATATGGAATTATTTCCTCATGCTCATTCTATATTTTCCCCTTGGTTAATGGTAGTAGGCGGAATGCAAATAATCTATGCGGCTTCAACATCTCTCGGCCAACGGAATTTAAAAAAAAGAATAGCCTATTCCTCTGTATCTCATATGGGTTTCATAATTATAGGAATTGGTTCTATCACAGATATGGGACTCAACGGAGCCCTTTTACAAATAATCTCTCATGGATTTATTGGCGCGGCGCTTTTTTTCTTGGCCGGAACAACTTATGATAGAATACGTCTTGTTTATCTTGACGAAATGGGCGGAATAGGTATTCCAATGCCAAAAATATTCACGATGTTCAGTAGCTTTTCGATGGCCTCCCTTGCATTACCTGGCATGAGTGGTTTTGTTGCTGAATTAATAGTTTTTTTTGGACTAATTACTAGTCCAAAATATCTTTTAATGACAAAACTCCCAATTACTTTTGTAATGGCAATTGGAATGATATTAACTCCTATTTATTTATTATCTATGTTACGACAGATGTTTTATGGATACAAGATATTTAATGGTCCAGACTCTTATTTTTTTGATTCTGGGCCGCGAGAGTTATTTCTTTCGGTTTCTATTTTTTTACCCGTACTCGGTATTGGTATGTACCCCGATTTCGTTCTTTCACTATCAGTTGAAAAGGTTGAAGTTATTCTATCTAATTCTTTTTTTAGATAATTTATAAATCTTATTATGTACAAAAGCGTTCGTTGTAAAATGGTACAATGACAAAGAGCCTGTCGAATCATATATGATTCGACAGGCTCTCGCCAATTAACACAAAGTTTTTTTATCTGATCTGCGTTGTACACCCTTTTATTGCTATTTGTAATAACCCCCCTTTTTCTTTTTTTGAATTCAATTAGATGTTAATGTAAATGAACCATAACTATGTAGTCCTATTCCTAATAGATTGACTCCAAAATAGCATATCCAAATTATAAGAAATCCAATAGACGCCACAATTGCTGAATTTGTACCCTTCAGTTTTATATTTGTTCGAGTATGTAAATAAATTGAAAATATGATCCAAGTAATAAAAGCCCAAGTTTCCTTTGGGTCCCAACTCCAATAGGATCCCCATGCTTCGTTAGCCCATACTGCTCCAGAAAGAATTCCTATGGTTAAAAAGATAAATCCTAGACTAATAACTCGATAACTCCAATAATCCAATTTTTGAATCAACTGTGATCTATAATAATTCCTTGCGAAAAAAAAAGACGTTTTTTGGAAAAAAGCCCTTTGTTCATTCATGTATTCGATTTCGCCAAGGAAAAATGACTCATTTAAATTCAATAAATGATTACTCGTAGAAAAAAGCTTTCTCTTTTTTCTAACTGTAATGACTAGAAGTGATACTGATAATAATGATCCACATAAAAGGGCCGCATAGCCTAATATCATCATACTTACGTGCATTATTAGCCACTCGGATTGAAGAGCGGGTACTAAGATTGTCGATTCGTGTATTTCAGTTAAAAGACCTGAAGTAGCAAAGCCCTGGGAAAAAATAGCACTTGGGCCAATTATTGTGCTTAGAATATTTTGGTTTTTTTTGAAATATGAAACTATATAAATAAAGGAAAAACTCCATGAAAGAAAAATTAACGATTCGTATAAATCACTTAGTGGAAAATGTCCCGAATAAATCCAACGAGAAATTAATAATCCTGTTATAC